TTGAGGCAATTATAACTCTTAGGAGTCAAGTCTGATTGGTCAATAAAAATATATTTCAATGCTGTTTCTTTTTGATTTTTCCTTAGTTTATCTGATCTATTCAGAAAAGTAAAAAGGGGTAAAGTAATCTTGTCTTGATTATTTTCTAAATGGAAGTTTTCTTCTTCTGCATGTAGAAAAGGAATAAATAAATTAATCAAATTCCGGGAGGCTTCATGAAGTGCTTCTTTAGGAGTTAAACTTCCATCTGTCCATATTTCTAGAAAAAGTATCTCTTGCTTTTCATTTCCATAAGAATGAACACTATGATTCGCATTTAGAACAGGCATGAATACAGCATCTATAGGATAACTTCCATCTTGAATTTTGTTTGGCTGTTTTTTACGATAACCACGATTCCGCTCGATTTGTAATCCAATGCACAAATCAATTGGTTCCGTTAAGCTAGCTATATGTTGTGTATTATCAATGATTTCTACAGAAGGCGGTAAGATAATGTCTTGAGCAGTTACATATCCAGGACCCTTAACGCAAATAGATGCGTCACGAGTTCCGTACAAATTGCTTTTTAATACAATTTCTTTCAAATTCATTAAAATTTCATGTACTGATTCTTGAATACCTGTTCGAGTAGAAAATTCGTGTGCTATGTTCTCAGATTTTGCGCGTGTGATACATGTTCCTTCTATTTCTCCAAGCAAAGCTCTTCGCATCGCAATACCTATTGTGTCGGCTTGACCCTTCATAAGTGGAGACAGAATAAAGCGTCCATAATAAAGCCGCTTACTATCGTCTCTTGATTCAATACACTTCCACTGCAGTGTCCGAGTAGATATTGTTACTTTCTCTCGAACCATAATAATATTATTTTTGATCAAATCATTTAATTATTTATTTCTCTTGAAATCTCTTCACTCTGTATTTTCACTCTTTATCTTTAGTTTTACACACGTCTTTTTTTAGGGGGCCTGCAGCCATTATGTGGCATAGGGGTTACATCTCGGACAAAACTTAAAAGTATACCACTTCTGCGAATAGCTCTTAATGCCGCATCTCTTCCGAGACCAGGACCTTTTATCATGACTTCAGCGCGTTGCATACCTTGATCCACTACCGTCCGAATAGCATTTCCTGCTGCAGTTTGAGCAGCAAACGGTGTCCCTCTTCTCGTGCCCCTGAATCCGCAAGTTCCGGCGGAAGACCAAGAGATCACCCGACCCCGTACATCTGTAACGGTCACAATAGTATTGTTGAAACTTGCTTGTACATGAATAATTCCTTTTGGTATTTTACGTGCATTCTTACGTGAACCAATACGTCCATTCTTGCTCTTGCGCGAACCAATTCTTGGTAAAGGTTTTGCCATATTTTATTTTATCATCTCATAAATCTAAGTCGGAGGTCTATGGATATATCCATTTTATGTCAAAATAGATCCCTTATTTAATTTGGACATCAGGTCCTTTAGAGAATCCCCTTTTCCCGTTTAGAAGAATTATCCTTGTCTTTGTTTATGTCTCGGGTTGAGGCAAATTACTATAATTCTACGCCGTCTCCGTATCAGTCGACATTTCTCACAAATTTTACGAACAGAGGCCCTTATTTTCATATTTTTCATTCCTTAATTTTGAACATACATACTTTTTTGAAGAAAATAAGTTTCTTAAAATTGTAAAATCAATCTTGAATTCTATCTCTATGAAATGAAAGGGATGTTGAAAAAACTATCTAATCATTCGAATCTTTGTTATGTAGGGTATAAATTCGATGTCCTCTGGTTAAATCATAATGACTTACTTCTCTATCCCTGGATAGTATACGTATAAAACAAAGCTGCGTCGAATCCTTTCTGAAATATAACTTAATTTTCATTATCTAAATTTAAATGAATCCGTAGAAAGTTATTCAGGAAGGTTTAATTACTGAATCCATTTTTTTTTGTTCTTTCATTCTGTCTAAAACCCTCTTGAAGTATCAACTAACTAAAGGAATGTGGAGGAGAATGATATTAGAAACCCGTTCTTTCTTTTTTTTTCAAAAAAAAAGGGGGGAGTACCGGACATTGGAAAGATTACCATATATAACACAAGATTTCTCCACCGATTCTTTCTAGTCGAGCTTCTCGGTCTGTCATTATACCCCGAGAAGTAGAAAGAATTACAATCCCCATTCCGCCTAAAATTCTAGGAATTTTTTGATAGTTAGAATATATTCGTAGACCAGGTCTACTGATCCGTTTTAAATTCAAATTAGTTCTATATGGTCCTTTCCTATTCCTTCTATGTCGTAAGGTTAAAACGAAAAAAATTTTGTTTCCTTCTTGGTGTTTCCTCACATTTTCAATAAAACCCTCTCTTAAAAGTATTTTAATAATTTTTTCGTTGATGTTAGTGGATGCTATTCTAAGGCTTCCTTTTCTATCCATGTCAGCATTTCGTATAGATGTTATTATGTCAGCAATAGTGTCCCTACCCATGATAAATTACAAATTTTCTTGTACCCTAATTTTGATATAATCAACATACTCTTTTTTATTATAAGTTATTATTTTTATTATAAGTATAAGGTGTATGCGTGAAACATAATCTACTAAATAAAATAAATTTGAATTGAATCTATTTCTGTCAAATACTATAACTATATTATAGTCTAATCTTAAATGTTATATATCATCTTATAATGTAATGCTTTATCTTATAATACTTCAGGTGCTAATGAAACTATTTTAGTGAAATTTAACTGTCTCAATTCCCGAGCGATCGCGCCAAAAATTCGAGTTCCCTTTGGATTTCCTTCTTGATCAATGATAACTGCTGCATTATCATCATATCGTATTATCATACCGTTGTCACGTTTGAGTTCTTTACAAGTACGTACAATTACAGCTCTGATAACTTCGGATCTTTCTAGAGGGGAGTTTGGTACTGCTTCCTTGATCACAGCAACTATAACGTCACCAATATGAGCATATCGGCGATTACTAGTCCCTATGATTCGAATACACATTAATTTTCGGGCTCCGCTGTTATCTGCTACATTTAAATGGGTCTGAGATTGGATCATATCATTTTTTAACTTCTTATTTCAATGCAAAGGAAAAAAAGAAATATTCTTTGTCCAAAACAAAAAAAAAAAGAAACTTGCGATTTTTTTCATCCCAAAGGTCTTTTTTCCTTCGGTTCCACACTTTTATCCCAAGATAATGAATTGAGTTCGTATAGGCATTTTGGACGCGGCTATTGAAATAGCTTTTCTGGCTATATTTTCTGATACTCCGCCCATTTCATAAAGGATTCGACCTGGTTTGACGACAGCTACCCAATATTCGGGAGATCCTTTCCCCGAACCCATACGTGTTTCCGTAGGTCTTAGGGTAACCGGTTTGTCTGGAAATATACGTACCCATATTTTTCCACCGCGGCGTACATTTCGTGTTATTGCCCGACGCCCCGCTTCTATTTGTCTGGATGTAATCCAAGCGGGTTCAAGGGCCTGAAGAGCATATCTACCGAAACAAATACGATTACCTCGATAAGATATTCCTTTCATTCTTCCTCTATGTTGTTTACGGAATCTGGTTCTTTTGGGGTTATAGTTGATGCTTGTTTCTCAATTCCATCTCTACTACAGAACTGGACATGAGAGTTTCTTCTCATCCAGCTCCTCGCGAATCAAATGATTCAAAAAGCTATATACATCGAGTTGATGAGTAATATACTGAATCCTGAAATTATTTAAGATTTATGAATTTTATATATTTATATTCTAAATAGTATATATTTATATATAGAATTTTATGTCTTTTTATACAACTATGTATTCTATTATAGATATATATTTATAGATAATTATTTCTATTTTTAGATAATATACTGAGATAATATATAATGTCGTTTTTTTTTTTGTTTTGTTATAATGAATCTTGACTTTTTTTTATGATTAGGATATAAAATCGTTGAAAATTTTTAAATCCAATAACATAAAAACTCTCGCGGGCGAATATTTACCCTTTACATGTTTCCTTAATTTGTAGGGTTAATCCACGACCCTTCAGAATAAATCTGATTATCTCCTGGTTTATTTCGCCATCCCGTCCCATGAATCATTAAGATTCGTTTTCAATAGAATCTTGTGTATTCACAGGTTCCGTCGTTCCCATCGTTTCTCAATTAATGATTAGGTCTTAATTCGACAATGGGGCCTCTAATGAAATTTGCTCTTGAGTCAATCTTATCAGTCTTTGTTGACTCGAGGCTCTTGATTTTTTTCTTCTATGAATAGATTAATTAAATTCTAGATCAATCGGCATTGATGCTTTATTACATTGGCTTTTATGAGATGATTCATAGACCTTACAACTTGGAATCCTATATCATTGCTATTCTTTTTCTCTCTTTCTCTCATCCTTCCATATTATCCGCATAATTTTATATTTTATTTTCCTTTGTTTATGCAAAAAGAATTTCAATTGCTACAATGATACGCTCAATCTATCGTATCTTGTCTTGATTGTTTTTTGTTTTCGACCGGATAATGCGAAGCGATGAATTGGTTATTAGTTCTCTATTTATTAGTTCATAGTATGGATCAGTCCTTTTTTTTTTAATCCCAAGCCTAAAAACCAACGAGTCGCACACTAAGCATAGCAATTATATCAAATACTAAATCCATTTTTTTTTTTTTTTTTTTATTCAACCCTATAGAATTGCTCGTTTATTTTGATTGAACAAAAGAATGAAAAAGTTTGTCATTTTTTGTTCTATCAATGGATCGAATGGAAAAACAAGTCAAGTAGTGCTTTACTATTCCTCGTCTACAAATATCCAAATTTTGACACCTAATACCCCATAAATAGTTCTAACTGTATAGGAACAATAATCAATTTTAGCTCGAATGGTTTGTAGAGGAACCCTGCCCTCTCTAATCCATTCGGCACGTGCAATGTCTTTTCCGCCAAGACGTCCTGCAATTTGTACTTGAATTCCTTTTGTATCAGCTTG